GGAGACAGTTATTCTATCTATTTTGATATAGAAAATAAAATTTTTGAGATTGACAGCGATCATTCTTTTCTGAGTGAACTAGAAAGTTCTTTTTCTAGTTATCGCAATTCTAGTTATATGAATAATGAATCTACGAATGAAGATTCCTTATACAATCGTTCCATTTACGATACTCAATCTAGTTGGAATAATCACATTACTAGTTGCATTGACAGTTATCTTCAGTCTCAAATCTGTATTGATACGTCCATTGTAAGTGATAGTAGTGACGGTTACATTTCTAGGTGCGTTTTTGATAAACGTAAAACTAGTAGTGAAGGTGGGGGGTCCAGTATACGAACCCGCGCGAAGAGTAGTGATTTAACTCTAAGAGAAAGGCCTAGTGATCTCGATGCAACTCAAAAATACAGGCATTTGTGGGTTCAATGCGAAAATTGTTATGGATTAAATTATAAGAAATTTTTGAAATCAAAAATGAATATTTGTGAACAGTGTGGATACCATTTGAAAATGGGTAGTTCAGAAAGAATCGAAATTTCGATCGACCCCGGTACTTGGGACCCTATGGATGAAGACATGGTCTCTCTGGATCCCATTGGATTTCATTCGGAGGAGGAGCCTTATAAAGATCGTATTGATTCTTATCAAAGAAAGACAGGATTAACTGAGGCTGTTCAAACAGGCGTAGGTCAACTAAATGGTATTCCCGTAGCAATTGGGGTTATGGATTTTCAGTTTATGGGGGGTAGTATGGGATCCGTAGTCGGGGAGAAAATCACCCGTTTGATTGAGTACGCTACTAATCAATTTCTACCTCTTATTATAGTGTGCGCTTCGGGGGGAGCGCGCATGCAAGAAGGGAGTTTGAGCCTGATGCAAATGGCTAAAATATCGTCTGCTTTATATGATTATCAATCAAATAAAAAGTTATTGTATGTATCAATCCTTACATCTCCTACTACTGGTGGGGTAACAGCTAGTTTTGGTATGTTGGGAGATATTATTATTGCCGAACCAAATTCCTACATTGCATTTGCGGGTAAAAGAGTAATTGAACAAACATTGAATAAAACAGTACCCGAAGGTTCACAAGCGGCTGAATATTTATTCCAGAAGGGCTTATTCGACCTAATCGTACCGCGTAATCTTTTAAAAAGCGTTCTGAGTGAGTTATTTAAGCTCCACGCCTTCTTTCCTTTGAATTCCAATTCAATCAAGTAGAGCGCACTAAGTTCAATTATTTTATTTGTAGCAAACAAAAAAAGTAGTTAGCTTATCCGAATCTTAGCTTATCGGAATCAAAGTAACTAAAAAGGGAGTTTTCTTTGGCGACCTAAGATCTAATTGTAGAAAGAATCAAAATCAAAAGTTGCGTATAACTCTTTTTTTTTTTACCTAGATTCCCGATTACTAATTAAGAAGTCTCTATCAACAAGATAAAAACGTGAGTTCTTCCTTTCGTGAAATTAGGAAAATAAAACGAATTTCATCTTACGTATATAATCAAATTCAAATTATAGAAAAAATAGATATATAGTTTTATATCTTTCTCCATCTCCCGAAAATCCCGTTTTCACTAAAAATCCCGGTTGTGTCGCATTCTAATGAATCTTTCAATAATTTGTAAGAAACTCTTTATTAAATATTAAAATGAAATTCAAAGACAAGAACAAAACACAAAGAAACGAAGAAAAATAAAATGGATTATCATATGTATCTTTCATATAGATAGATGAATAAGTCCATTTATTTAGTTCTACATTCCTTGGACTTATTCTATATACTCACTTAGATACTTAATATCTCTAATCTACGAATTCATAATAATTACAATTATTAATTATAATTAGTATAAATATAAAATATGATATTAAAAAAAAATAAGAACAGGTACAAATAATAAATCGAGGTACCCCATTTTATGACAACTTTCAATTTTCCCTCTATTTTTGTGCCTTTAGTAGGCCTAGTATTTCCGGCAATTGCAATGGGTTCTTTATTTCTTTATGTTCAAAAAAACAAGATTGTTTAGATCCGAGGGGACCCAGTCTCATTCTTTTTTTTTTTTTTAACTTAGACTTGTAGCATAACACAGATATTTATTTCGGAAAAGAAAATATAGTAGAACATGTGATTTCCGCCGAACATAAAGGAAAAAGCTCTTATGTCTGCAGAAAATGATCTATAGATAACTGAATTCTAGCCAGTTTCAAATAGATCAGGATCGCTGGATGCCTAAAATGTAAAGTTGGTGGATCTATATATATATCAATATGTATATTGGGATCATATGAGGGGTATGTTATTATATTATTTTAGATCTAAACAATTTGATGAATTACTCCTAAAAGTTCCCATTAAACTAGTGCTAGTTCACATCAAACTAGTGCTAGTTGATGAAAGTTCATTCGGAAACAAAAAAAGTAAAGTCAAAATCATTTGGGGTATTCTCTCAATTTCAATAAAATGCAATCGGATCAAGTATGAGTTGGCGATCAGAAGATACATGGATAGAACTTATAACGGGGTCTCGAAAACTAAGTAATTTTTGTTGGGCCCTTATCGTTTTTTTAGGTTCATTAGGATTCTTGTTGGTTGGAACTTCCAGTTTTCTTGGTAGAAATTTGATATCTTTTGTTCCGTCTCAGCAAATCCTTTTTTTTCCACAGGGAATCGTGATGTCTTTCTACGGAATCGCGGGTCTCTTTATTAGTTCCTATTTGTGGTGCACAATTTCCTGGAATGTAGGTAGTGGTTATGATCGATTCGATAGAAAGGAAGGAATAGTGTGTATTTTTCGTTGGGGATTTCCTGGAAAAAATCGTCGCATATTCCTCCGATTCCTTATAAAAGATATTCAATCCGTTCGAATAGAAGTTAAAGAGGGTATTTATGCCCGTCGTGTCCTTTATATGGATATCAGAGGCCGGGGGGCTATTCCGTTGACCCGTACTGATGAGAATTTAACTCCACGAGAAATTGAACAAAAAGCCGCGGAATTGGCCTATTTCTTGCGCGTACCAATTGAAGTATTTTGATTTTGAGAAAAGGAACTGGGCGGAAGAACGAATGCTTTCTCGGCAGGAGGGAAAAAACGCAAGAATCCTTTTAGTTTTTCTATAACTAAATGATACTTTAGATGCAGATAAACCATATCTTGTAAATTATTTTCTTTGTCAATCGACCTTTTTACTTGTTTTGCCGCTTATTTTTTTGACCATCACAATATCTTTTTCTCAATTATTCTATTCTTGACTATGGGGAATCGTTGGAATTTTTTTTTTCGAAATACTGGATATTTTGATAGAATAAGGGGTTCTTTCGTCTCAAAATCTCAATAATATTCATTTCTTCAAATTTCGGCCATTCATCGAAAGGAGACATTTGTTTGGAATTTGATGAATTGAGGTATCTAGCAACACTATTTTGTATTATTTCTTCAGTCGAACTTGAAGTGGAGTCTTAGTCTATTTCTGTATTCTTTCTAGATTCAAAACAAAATCACAAATAAAATAGATTCATAGGTTTGATGCCCTGTCTAGAACTCATGTTTGAAAGAAATATTCGATTACATAAAGTCCGACAAATGGAGTGGGTTAATTAAAAATTAACAGGCGAAAAATGGCAAAAAAGAAAGCATTCACTCCTCTTTTGTATCTTGCATCTATAGTATTTTTGCCCTGGTGGATTTCTCTCTCATTTACTAAAAATATGGAATCTTGGGTTATTAATTGGGCGAATATAGGCCAATCCGAAATTTTTTTGAATGATATTCAAGAAAAAAGTATTCTAGAAAAGTTCATAGAATTAGAAGAAATCCTCTTCTTGGAAGAAATGATCAAGGAATACTCGGAGACATATCTACAAAAGCTTCTTATAGGAATCCACAAAGAAACGATCCAATTAATCAAGATACACAACGAGGATCGTATCCATACAATTTTACACTTCTCGACAAATATAATCTGTTTTGTTATTTTAAGTGGTTTTTCTATTTTAGGTAATGAAGAACTTGTTATTCTTAATTCTTGGACTCAGGAATTCCTATATAACTTAAGTGATACAGTAAAAGCTTTTTCAATTCTTTTATTAACCGATTTATGTATCGGATTTCATTCACCCCACGGCTGGGAACTAATGATTGGTTCTGTATACAAAGATTTTGGATTTGGTCATAATGATCAAATTATATCTAGTCTTGTTTCCACTTTTCCGGTTATTCTCGATACTATTTTTAAATATTGGATTTTTCGTTATTTAAATCGTGTATCTCCGTCACTTGTAGTTATTTATCATTCAATGAATGATTGATAAATGATCCACCAATATTAATCCAATTAGAACGTTTCTTACTTTGTAGTTCTACATAAGTATTAAAAACATTCTATCCGGGGGGTTTTCATACTATTTTTATAGTATAGTATTCCAGTAAAATGATTCCAATAAATAGCAGAATCGTGGATAGGAAACTATACTAGCGACCTACCCAATTTATTGTAGAAATTTTCAGACCAATGATTAGACTATGCAAACTAGAAATACTTTTTCTTGGATAAAGGAACATATTACTCGATCTATTTCCGTATCGCTCATCATATATATCATAACTCAGACATCCGTTTCAAGTGCATATCCCATTTTTGCGCAGCAGGGTTATGAAAATCCACGAGAAGCGACCGGGCGTATTGTATGTGCCAATTGTCATTTAGCTAATAAGCCCGTGGATATTGAGGTTCCACAAGCAGTACTTCCCGATACTATATTTGAAGCAGTTGTTCGAATTCCTTATGATAAGCAAGTGAAACAAGTCCTTGCTAATGGTAAGAAAGGGGGTTTGAATGTGGGGGCTGTTCTTATTTTACCGGAGGGGTTTGAATTAGCTCCTTCCGATCGTATTTCTCCCGAGATGAAAGAAAAGATAGGAAATTTGTCTTTTCTGAGCTACCGCCCTAATAAAAAAAATATTCTTGTAATAGGGCCTGTTCCCGGCCAGAAATATA